ACGCCATATTCTAGGAGCCCAAACTATGTGATTGAATAAATCCTCCTCTATCCGTTGCGGGTCGAGGACTCCTTCTTCAAACTCCGATTTGTATTGTTCGTAGAGAAATCTCTGATCAACGATAGACCAAGATCCATTTTGCATAATATCTAAGGGATTCCTTGCTTCGGGCCGAAGAAGCAATGTCACTCGATCATTATCAAACTGGCTGCAATCTTTTTCTGTCCGTGAGGATCCCACCAGAGTGCCCTCTACTTCTAATAGGCCATGAACTAGATCAGAATCATTCTCAACGAGTCCATAAGAAGTGATCCCGTTTTTTTCATCGAGTTCGGGTAGAGACCAAAGGTCTTGAGCGACCGATCCGGCCGAACAACTCAAAAGATAAAGAAGTATCGTTAATTTCTTCATGCTCGTTCCAAGTTCGAGGTACCATTTGTACAAATAAGAATCCCCTTCGTTACATGATTTCTTCTTCATATAGATAGATATAGGATCTATGGAGCAATTACTTAGAAGTACATTTTGTGCAACAGCCCTTCCTATCTGATAGAACAGGATCCCATGATCCTGAACCGATCTTACCTGGGATCGCAAATCCCAAGTTTGTCTATGAAGAGCAGATCTAATTAGATTAGTGTCTATAATTGATTTCTTCTGTGTAATACTAATCGATAGGGCCTCATCGGTAAGTGATGCAAGATCTCGTACATTGGAACCCATGGTTATGGCCTCGAATCCATTAGTAAGGAACATTTTATTTTCCAAGCGAAATCCCCTAGTATATGAAAGAGTGAAAAAGTGCTTTCGTTGTTGTGGAATAAGAAGCCTTCGTAGCTTAATGCATGTATTTAATTTATTCGGAGCTATTAGAGCGGGATCCACTTTTTGGGGAATATGAGTCGAAGCAATAACAAGAATATTTCTATTGGAACATCTTTCACAATCCCTGGAGAGATAGTTCAGTAATAGACCGAGGGATAAATAATTCGACTCATTCACATCCAGATCATGAATGTTTGGAATCCATATTATGCAAGGAGACATTGCTTTTGCTAATTCGAATTGAAGGGTGATATAAAAACGGTCTATTTCCGGCATCATATCCATAGTTAGCGCATTCATCATAGTTAGAAGCTCCAGCTTCGTATCAAGGTCCCGGTCGATATCGTCACTATCATCAATATCGTCACTATCATCAATATCGTCACTATCATCAATAAGAAAGCCCTTAGGCTTGTTATCCAGGAACTTGTTCAGAAATACTGTAATGAAAGGAACATAGGAGTTTGTCGCTAGGTATTTGACCAAATAGGATCGTCCAGTTCCTATAGAACCTATCACTAAAATACCCCTAGAGAGGGCTAAGCGGAGCGAAAAAGGTTTTCCATGAGATGGGAAATGAAAACTATTAGCCCCACAGGAGATTTGTGAATAAGTGATTTTCTGATAATGAGCAAGGAATATCCGTCTTTCTGCTAAACAGGATGTATTGAACTCATAATTCATTAGATACTTTTTATGAATGTCAACTAAGTATCGTAAGTAAATTGCTCCCGGTTGTTCAATCATTTGATAACCAGAGTCATTCTTTGCTAAATGATCATTATGAGTCAGACTCAATAGAATTTGATCAATCCTTTTTTCTGTCGTTAAGGCGGAGAACTGAACCAAGAATTCTCTGTCTTTATCATCAATCGAATCACTGTTCGAGACCCAGGATTCTATTTTATCATCAATCCAATCACCGTTCACCTTTTTTCTTTTTCTTATCAATGAATAGGTCTCTTTACTTGTATGACTTATATGTCTCGTATTTCTGGAAAAAGCGATTCGATTGATGGGATTTGGTATGATACTTATGAAATCGATCATATCGATGAGATTGATATTCAAATATTTATTCTTAGAACGTATTGATTTGACCCCATAAGTGGGACCGCCACTCCCTAGCATGTTGCCCCCAGAAGCGGAACCCCGTATTTCTTCTAGAGAATCTCCTAATTGTTCCCGAGCAACTAGAAAGAGATTCTTTAACCAGAAAGAATTCAGTTCAGATGTATCAGATGTAGGATACCTATCCAGAAGTTTTCGCAACTCAATCATGTATGATGGAATCATCAAAGATTTTACCCTTTCGAACTCTGTCTGTAACTCACTATAGGCTGGAGAAACAAAAAGAAGATGTGTACGAACGAGATATCCAGCAACAAGAAAAAGGAAAAGGATTGAATAGAGGAACTCCCGAACATTTGGCGATCTCAGATGTGTCGATATCAATGGTGACTCATTATTTCGATGAAATATTTCTTTGGACAGAAGAAGATTATGTAAACACTTACTCGAAATCTCACTTATCAGATTCCATTGTGGAAGATACAATTTTTTATGAAGAATTTGCCATGATATATCTAATCCATGCATAATATCATGAAAAACAGATACAAATTTTTGGCTGCTACTTAGTATCGGCAATAGGCCTGAAAAAGTATCTAAAAAT